CTTCCTCAGGTGGAACTCCAGGTTGAGGAGTGACTCGGAATGCTGCCAAGATATCAGTATCTTTTGTTTCATAGTCAGGAGTATAATAAGTCAATTTGTAATCTTTAACACCAGCTTTGAATCCAACACTTGCTTTAGTCTCTGTTTGTGGTGACATAAGTCCCTCCCTACAACTCATGAATTAAGAATTCGCACAACGACAAGGTCTACTCGACGTGAATTGGCCGTGAATGAAATCAAACCTTTCACAGGAATCTTTCACAAAGACTAGAATCAACTAATCAGAATGGTTCATTATTAGACCTAGACCATTGTATTTGATTCGCCAAATACATCATTATTGTATACTCGTTCCTATGTATGGCGCAACCCAATACCCAGTTTTTCCACTTTGTAATCCCTTCCTTTTTTGAATCGAAATATCTAACTAATAAGAAATTCACTCTTGACAGTGATCTTTGTTGTCGATGTAAATCCTAGAGGTTGGTTGACCTTGAAAATTCACGCATTGAATGAGTAAACAATGGAGGATTCGGTTGGATGCGACTGAAGTACTACCTCCTATTTCAATTACTCGAGCCATTTGGTCTGGCTCGGGTAATTTTCTTTGTTTGTCAAACAAAAATTTGACCTCTTTCACTTGTTTATGATTATGATAATCAATCCTACTACTTCCGGTCCTGGGGTTTCTACACTTGAAGAAAAACACCCGGGTCGTATTGCTCAAATCATTGGTCCGGTACTGGATGTATCCTTTCCCCCAGGCAAGATGCCTAATATTTACACCGCTTTGGTAGTGAAGGGTCGAGATACTGCCGGCCAGCAAATTAATGTGACTTGTGAGGTCCAGCAATTATTAGGAAATAATCGAGTGAGAGCTGTAGCTATGAGTGCTACAGATGGTCTGATGAGAGGAATGGATGTGATTGACACGGGAGCTCCTCTAAGTGTTCCAGTCGGTGGATCGACTCTCGGACGAATTTTCAACGTTCTTGGCGAACCTGTTGATAATTTAGGTCCTGTAGATACTCGAAAAACATCTCCTATTCATAGATCCGCGCCTGCTTTTATAGAATTAGATACCAAATTATCTATTTTTGAAACCGGGATTAAAGTAGTAGATCTTTTAGCGCCTTATCGTCGTGGGGGAAAAATAGGACTATTCGGTGGAGCTGGAGTGGGTAAAACAGTACTCATCATGGAATTGATCAACAACATTGCCAAAGCTCACGGGGGTGTATCCGTATTTGGCGGAGTAGGCGAACGTACTCGTGAAGGGAATGACCTTTACATGGAAATGAAAGAGTCTGGAGTGATTAATGAACAAAATATTGCAGAATCAAAAGTAGCTCTAGTCTATGGGCAGATGAATGAACCACCGGGAGCTCGTATGAGGGTTGGTTTGACTGCCCTAACCATGGCGGAATATTTCCGAGATGTTAATAAACAAAACGTCCTTCTATTTATCGACAATATTTTCCGTTTTGTACAAGCAGGATCTGAAGTATCCGCCTTATTGGGCAGAATGCCTTCTGCTGTGGGTTATCAACCTACCCTTAGTACAGAAATGGGTTCTTTGCAAGAAAGAATTACTTCTACCAAAAAGGGATCCATAACTTCTATTCAAGCAGTTTATGTACCTGCGGACGATTTAACCGACCCCGCCCCTGCTACGACATTTGCACATTTAGATGCGACTACCGTACTCTCCAGAGGACTCGCTGCCAAAGGGATCTATCCAGCAGTAGATCCTTTAGATTCCACGTCAACTATGCTACAACCTCGGATTGTTGGTCAGGAACATTACGAAACTGCGCAACGAGTTAAGCAAACTTCACAACGTTATAAAGAACTTCAAGACATTATAGCTATCCTTGGGTTGGACGAATTGTCGGAAGAGGATCGTTTAACCGTAGCAAGAGCACGAAAAATGGAACGTTTCTTATCACAACCCTTCTTCGTAGCAGAAGTATTTACTGATTCTCCAGGGAAATATGTTGGTCTAGCAGAAACAATTAGGGGGTTTCAATTGATCCTTTCCGGAGAATTAGATGGTCTTCCTGAGCAGGCCTTTTATTTGGTAGGTACCATCGATGAAGCTACCGCGAAGGCTATGAACGTAGAAGTGGAGAGCCAGAAATGACTTTTAATCTTTGTGTATTGACTCCTAATCAAATTGTTTGGGATGCCGAAGTGAAAGAAATCATTTTATCTACTAATAGTGGCCAAATTGGTGTATTACCAAATCACGCCCCTATTGCCACATCTCTAGATATAGGTATTTTGAGAATACGTCTTAACGACCAATGGGTAAAAATAGCTCTCATGGGGGGTTTCGCTAGAATAGGCAATAATGAGATCACCATTTTAGTAAATGATGCGGAAAAGAATAGTGACATTGATCCACAAGAAGCTCAGCAAACTCTTGAAATAACTGAAGCTAACTTGAGTAGAGCTGAAGGCAAGAGACAAACAATTGAGGCAAATTTAGCTGTCAGACGAGCTCGGACACGAGTGGAGACTCTCGATGGTATTTCACCGCTCCTTGGGGCACCCAAATAATCCCTTGATCCCCCCAACCCAAAACAATCCCTTTGGGCACCCAAATAATCCCAACCCAGAAGTTCCGTTTATCCGACGTATTTGGATTCTTCCAATTGAATCCCCTACAATGTAGGGGGAATCTGGGCCAACCAAAAAAGAACTAGACTCCGAGGAGTGGGGGGGATAAATAAAAAGGATGGTGGGTAGCAAAACTTATTAGATACCAGTGCCTCCGGTATCGAATAAGTTCTACCTACTATTGGATTTGAACCAATGACTCTCGCCGTATGAAAGCAATACTCTAACCACTGGGTTAAGTAGGTCATTTATCATCACAAAGAGAAACAAAAGGGACCCATCATATCGATGGATTGATTATAGACGAAATCTTATTTCTCCGCAATACCACTCCTTGGCATGGCAGGAAACAGATCCGAAGCTATCATGTGGGATATTATTATATTCATCTTGACAATAAATTCTTTACATACTAAAATAGGTAGCACAAGGGCTATAGCTCAGTTAGGTAGAGCACCTCGTTTACACGCGCGCCAATGTTTTTCAGGGGAGTCCATCCTGCAATCAACAGAATTGATCTTATGGAGAAATCTAGGTCTTACTCTATGTATTCGAGGAAACAAGAGAACAATAGCCTGACTTTTGGTTCGGTCCGATTTGGGTGTCAATTTAGGCTACAAATGGAACCCAACGTTGATTTCATAATTGATAAGGTAAATACCCAGTCCATTCAATGCTAGGCATAATGAGTCTAAGGACCTCAAACTAATATCTTTTCGTCCTATGAACTTTAAGGTGTATAAAGTTTCATATTTGACTCTTTGAGCGGAGCGATAGAGACTTCATTTCACTTAGGTTAATCTAGGCCGGAGGCAGACCTATGTCAAGGTAACTCTTCTTTGAAACACTTTGGTATCGCTTTGGATCAGCATTCAAATAATGAATCAGAGCACGTGGAGCCATCTCGTTATCTTTCTGTCAAGAAAAAGTATGGCAAACTATCTGATATTTATATCAGTTGATGAAAGAGCCCAATGCAAAAAAAAATGCACGTTGGGTCTTTGAAACAGTTCGAATCATTTCGATAATAAAAAGTTTGATCTGTTTTACCGAGAAAGTCTACGGTTCGAATCCGTATAGCCCTAATTATTAATGAAAATGAATTTCAATAATAAAAAAGACTCACAGAGGGGAGGACAGCCCAGCCTCCCTTTGCCTACTTTTTTATTCAGATTAATTCGTTTAATTAACCCGAAGTTCCTCACATAGCCCTTTTTGAAATATCATGAACAATTTATGTGGGGCGAGCCCGCCTATGCCTATGATAGATCTATCATAGAGCTATTCATAGATCTATAGGAAGGCGCCCTACCTTTTGAGAGTTGCAGAGTGCGTGAACTTTCTAACCGCGGAACGGGGGGAGTCGGTCGAGTCTACATATTCTCAAGGTTCTCCCGTGCTTCTCTTCTCATGATCTTCAGTTCCTCTGTTAAGTGAGAAATTTTCGTTGTTGTTGAGTTGATCTTGTTCTCTAGATCTCTTACACGCGCGTTAAATCGTGACAATTCATCTGAGGAGAGTTGATCCTCAGATGTTTTGAACCAGGCATGCTCCTTAAGCAATTCCTTTTGCGATTTTATGCAAAGTTCCTGCTTTGCGCTTAACTGGGCATGTCTGGCACAGACTTCCGTAACTATGTTCAGAGCTCGAATTAGCGGCTCCCTATAAGCCAGACTTGAATCGGCATGGTCGGCGTTCCCAAAATTAGATTAGGGGCATCTTGCCTTTCAGTTTCAGCCGATTCTTCGTCTAGAAATATCGACTCCCTGATCAATGTAGGAGCCGAACTTGACTCGGCATGGTCGACACTTCCAAAATTAGGGGCATCTTGCCTTTCAGTTTCAATTTGCTCGTTCAGTACGGGGGAACGCCCCTTTGTGAGAACCATGACGTAAGATCAGCTAATACGTGGGCGTTTTGCCCATTTTTCATCCATTTTTTCCAGTTCCTTCGTAAGATAGGAAACACTGGAGGTAGGTTCGTGAAGCTTAGTTTGTGCTTGACTTATTAACCCTAACCCGCGCAGATAATCGATCCCTGTCATCGTTCCAAGTATTAACGCAAAATGTAAGATTCCTTGGCCCAGATTAGCCATTCGTGCTAGTCTATTTAGCATTTTTTCTCCTTTAGAATTGATTGTTGTAGACTCCCCGTACTTAATTCCTAGTTCGACGCTCCTAGGAATTTTCATAATGTAAGACGGGTTCGAGTCAATACCCTAGATTTTGTAACCAGAAAAAAGGAATCAAACCATAATACTCACGGAGGAAAGCGTAGCTTCCCTTTGCCTACTTTTTCAGTCTTTTTTTTTTGTTCGTTTAATTAACCCGAAGTTCCTCACACAGCCCTTTTTTTGAAATATCGTGAACAATCTCTGTGGGTTGAGCACCCCTTTCGAGGAAATATAGAATAGAGGGAACATTTGAATAGGTTTGCTTCTTTTGCGGATCGTAAAAACCCACTTTCCCGAGATCTCGTCCTTCTCTTCGGGATCGAACATCAATTGCAACGATTCGATAGATGGCTCATTGGGATAGATATAGATGAACAATGCCCCCCCTAGAAACGTATAGGAGGTTTTCTCCTCGTACGGCTCGAGAAAGAATGATTTGAATTATATAGTTTATAGTTCCAAATTGATCTCTAAAATTTTCAAATTCATTACTTTTCAAATTCATTACTATGCTTTGATTCGTTTTTTTATTCCGTCCCGAAAAAGAAAAGAAAAATCATCCGTACTCATAACTCAAGTTGTCTAATTCTCAAAGAGCTAAAAGGAAAATCCTTAGACGTCGCCATTTCATTTATTGAGCTGTCTCTAACCTCTTTTGTTTGTCTCGTTTAGAATCCCTTTTGATTCCAATGGTTGAGACAATTCAAAAATGGTGTTTTCTTGTTCCGGGATCCTTTATCTTTGCTTTGAATCATTGGGTTTAGACATTACTTCGGTGATCTTTAATCGTTTCAAAATGGCAGCAACGCACCTTTTGCGATTTCTTTCTAGCGAAGAATCATACGAACGGTGGATTCCCGTGTGATAGACTTATGATCGAAATCGTTTTCTCAATTCCAACAAACTCTCCTTGAAACTTTTGTTGAATTCGGATGTTTTCGATTGATTTCTATTTCTATATTGAAGATATACTTACGAAGTTTTTCCCACTTATTGATTGACACTAACCCTAGACCCTTTTCCCTGACAAATGAATAAACACTTTAAGTTCTGCTCGAGCTCCATGAGATACTATTTACAACCTAGCAAAAAAGGGTTGGTCTAGTGGAACAGAACAAACTATGTCGAGCCAAGAAACATCTTTATTCCGATAAAAAATGGTGGATGTAAGAGTCCACAGACGATCATGTCCTTCAAGTCGCACGTTGCTTTCTACCACATCGTTTTAAACGAAGTTTTACCATAACATCCCTCTCAAACTCGTATGGAATTGATTCAATATGGAATCATGAATAGTCATTGGCATGGAATCATGAATAGTCATTGGCTCAATAGGCCCATAGCTATTTATACTTGAGACTTTTCTATATGGACAGGTAAGCATTTCGATGATACCACTTAAAAAAAAGTGGAGCAGAAGATTCTAAAAACGAGTTTAGAATCGGACTGCTCTGGGACGGAAGGATTCGAACCCTCGAGTACCGGGACCAAAACCCGTTGCCTTACCGCTTGGCCACGCCCCATTTAGGCTTTTATTTCATACTAAGAAACAATAATATTGTTATTGGGTATTCGTCAATTTCGGCTCAAATCTCTATGAAATAGATTCGATTATTGCTAGGATTTAACACGTGTAGTTGTAGAATCCAACAGAATTTATTGATCATTACATATAATTCAATTAAGATAATGTATGAAAGTATTATTCCTTCTACTCTCGTTTGAGCAGGGAAGGCTTTTTGATTGGATGATTCAAAGAAAAATAAAAATTTTTGGTGTACCTTAATTACTTTATTTTTTTCCTTCTATCATATCACTCAATCAAAATACAATTAAAGAAGGAAATGTTTGTTATGCTGAATATCTTTAGTTTGATCTGTATCTGTCTTAATTCTGCCCTTCATTCAATTATTTTTGTTTTCGCTAAATTGCCCGAGGCTTACGCTTTTTTGAATCCAATCGTAGATGTTATGCCAGTCATACCTGTGCTCTTTTTGCTCTTAGCCCTTGTTTGGCAAGCTGCTGTAAGTTTTCGATGATATTTTTACGACTGTCTTACCAACATTCCTAATTTTTTAGGAGAAAAAAGATTCTAATAATTGATAAGCTACGATAAGTCTTACATTAGGAACCCTCGATTCACACATAGAAATTTTTGGACCGCCTATTCCTCATTTTTACCTTCTACTTCCAGTGACTAAGGACCCTACTAGTATTAATTAGGGTCCCCTACACTTACAATATATATTGTATATATATATATAGAGAGATGGGGCATGAAAGATAATTTTGGTGAAAGAATCTTATTACAAATGCATTGCTGAAAATGACTTTCTTTTGTAGAAAGCACTTCATTTCTTGGTGTCAAACAAAATAGGATATGCGGTCTAAAAATGGATAATCTATTCTCCCTTTTTCCAAAAATGATCTTGGAGATTTTGTAATGCTTACTCTCAAACTCTTCGTTTACACAGTAGTGATATTCTTTGTTTCTCTCTTCATCTTTGGATTCCTATCTAATGATCCAGGACGTAATCCTGGGCGTGAGGAATAAAAAAGGCGGTTTTTATTTTCCTTGCTCGATTTCCCAATTTTGTTATGATTTTCTCTATTCTAGACATTGAACTATGATAAAATCATAGAAAATAGTATAGTTCGGATTTTTTATTTTGAAAGGCAAATATCAAGTCATCAGAGGAGACGGA